GAAAAGAAACAAGAAGAGAAATTTTTAAATGATGTATATATATTTTGAGATATAATAAATCGAAGAAAATAATAGAAACCAGATCCACAAAAAAAAGGAATTTGTTTTTAAGTACAACGGGATTCAAGATAAAAAAAAAAGAGTTAGTATTAGAAATAGAATATAGATAATATTTTTATCCATTTTATTTTGGATCAAATTTGGCGGCATGGCCAAGTGGTAAGGCGGGGGACTGCAAATCCTTTATCCCCAGTTCAAATCCGGGTGTCGCCTGATCAACAAAAGATTTTGGATTTCTTATTCTGCCGATCTAATTCGATGAATTATTGCTCCGCAAGAAGCATAGGCAAAGAACTAAGTGGGCGTGTCAATATCAATATTTTATTTTTAGAAACTATAGCATAGGTTTTAGAAAAGACTGTAACTTTTTTTCTTAAAATCTGAGTCTAGCCCAATGTTGTGAGTCTAGCCCAATGTTGGATATTAAATTAGATTGGATACAATGATGGGAAATAAATTTAGGGCTTGTGAAAAGGCACGAATTTGTATTTAAACTCACGAAAGGCTATGAGTGCTCAGACATACAATCAGAATAGTTAGTCAACTCTTATAGTATAGAGTAAAGATAAAAATATAGAGTAAAGATAAAAATGGAAAAAAAAGAATATATGTATGTAGTAATAGTGGCAGTGGGTTCTACCGATTCTTTCATCGAAAGACAGTAAGCTTAGATCAAATAAGGTATCTGATATATAGTTATCTATAGATATAGAAAAGGCGCGTGTATCATCTTGTACTTAATACTTCCCGATTCTACCGGAAATCCTAAAATATTGAACTTGTTGCAAATATATTAATTGAATTAATTTGGTTCATCAATAGTCTTAAGTCAGAATCCTATTTTGACTCTGTGCCGTTGATTCCACTATGATTATTAAATAATAATGGAATAATTCCTTCATAGAAATAGGGGACATAATTCACATGGATATAGTAAGTCTTGCTTGGGCTGCTTTAATGGTCGTCTTTACATTTTCCCTTTCACTTGTAGTATGGGGAAGGAGTGGACTCTAGTGCTGTGGGCACTACAAATACTAAATTGAGTAATCGATTGCTCAATCGAACTGTATCAATTCTTTATTGATCATTTTGCGAAGCCTTACCTTACTTAAAAAAAAGTCTTCAAAATTGTACTGGACTAGAGTAATAAATCATTATCATAATTGTATTTTGAAACTAAAATCTACGCATAATAGGAGATTCTTTCCAACCTAATTTTGACTAAATAGTCTATATTTTTTTTCTAAAAGAAAAGCCGTTCTGTTATTATGACACTAGATATTTTCTTTCCACTGTAAGCGAAACGATTAGTGCATTTGTTTTAAACTTCTAGAAATCCACTGTAAGCGAAACGATTAGTGCATTTGTTTTAAACTTCTAGAAATTAGAATTTTTTGACTCATCTCATGTTTTGTTTAAACATGAAAAACGGCCAAGTTTACTCTAATCCCTTTTCCAAATCCGAAGAAGTTATCATATAACTCCGCGAATCATCCATTAATTGTTCAATCAATGACTTCTTGAGATGAAAAAAAAGAAATAGAATTAGAGTTTTATCTTATCTATATGTACATCTGATATATACATATTGAAATTTTATCTATATGAAGCCTATATTAATATTAGTATACAATACTAGCTAGTGTGGTAGAAAGAACTATAATATATAGTTCTTTCTACCACACTAGCTTAGATAGTTAATAAGCTACTTCTATTCTGATTCCAGCTCAGCGCAATCATTTCATTTAAGACTTGACTTATTTATATTCTAGTTTAAATTTTTTTCTTTCATTTCTTGAATCATTGAATTGAACTGCTAAGAACCGATAATTCAAGTTTCATTCAAATTAATCATTTTGGCTAACTGTTTTTACATAGATGATAAGTAAAAAAGCAGTAGGAATTAGAATAAACAATGCAGTAGCAATAAGTGCGAGAATATTGACTTCCATAATCTAATCTTTTTTTTTTCGCAATAACTTAACTCGGGATCTAATCCCATAGAGATGAGAAATTTGATTCCTGTAAATTCAATGGGATGAATTGTATCCTGATGATACTGAATCAGATCAATATTATGAATAATAATTTCTGATCTATCAAATCAATTTCTCGTTGAGAATTGAATAGTATAACATAGAGAGATCTTTTATCCATACAAAAAACCATTTTTGATTAGATCAGAAATACCTATCATTAGGTTTTCATCCTTTTTCCACTTGTTCTTTTCTATAACCTATCATCTTATCTTCCTTATACAATTCTTCTACTTATACATATACATAGAATTTTGTATATAGAATTATAAGGTATTATATAACCGGTATTCTCTAGGGCATACAGAAAGCCAAACAAGTATAAGTGAGATGTAAAAAAGGTAAGGTTAAGTCTAAAAAATCGACTATTCAAGCTTTACCTTTACTAAGAATAAGAAAAGAAAGAAGCCTTGCTTGGTGTTGTTGATCTTTTATTTTATGTTATTAGTATACTCTTTGTTGGCCGGAGAATTAAACGTAAACATCAAAAATGAAATAGAAAATTGGAAAGAGAATGAAATAAATTGTTTCAAGATTTAGAAAAGATGTGCTATTAGTATACTCTTTGTTGGCCGGAGAATTAAATTCTATTAAGATTAAGTTCATTGTGTATCATATAATAAACGAAGATATTTTGTGTCTGTACCCCTCCCAAAAATATGGGCACTCTATTCCATTTCATTGATCAAGAACAGAATGATTGAAAAAAAAAAAAAGAGTATTGGTATGGTATCTCTTAAACTTTAAATCCTGAATATAGCAATAGTACCAATTGTACTAAATCTACATATGTTTTTCCCTTATCAATTAGTACTGGGGGAAGAAAAGGAACTTCCCATATTTATCTGATGAGACATGCGAAACAAAAGAAATAATTTCCGCGGCGGGAATTTGTTTGATTCTATTTTGCTCCTCGTCTTCCCTTTCGCAAAAATAGAGAAATTCATTTCTCTATTCATTAGATCCTAGTTCGGGACTGACGGGGCTCGAACCCGCAGCTTCCGCCTTGACAGGGCGGTGCTCTGACCAATTGAACTACAATCCCGGCGAGGTGTATACATATACTAGAGTGAGACGGATTATTAGTAACTAGTCGAGGTGTATACATATACTAGAGTGAGACGGATTATTAGTAACTAGTGATTATTTTTTTTATTGTTAAATATAAATAATCGATCTTTCAATGAGATGAGAAAAAAAATAGATAGAGAAAAATTTTTCTTTATTTCTCTACGAAGCAGGCATTACCCTTTCTTTTCTGTAGGATAAATGAATTATATCCTACTCATGGGGCAGTGAATTCTTGGGCCGAGCTGGATTTGAACCAGCGTAGACAGTCGTCAACGAATTTACAGTCCGTCCCCATTAACCGCTCGGGCATCGACCCAGGAAGAATTCTTTCTATGCTTATTGATAATCCATGGTCGTAGTACCCTACCCCCAGGGGAAGTCGAATCCCCGCTGCCTCCTTGAAAGAGAGATGTCCTGAACCACTAGACGATGGGGGCATATCCGCCCGACCGTCATCATACTATAATGATAGTATGAATAGTTTTTTGGAATTGTCAATATAATCTAATGGTATGGCTAGATTCGAATAGTATTTTTATATTCTGATTCTCTAGGATTTGAATTGAACGTTTTTTTTTCTTCAATTTTAACTCATTGCTTCGTTTCTTGTTCAGATGAATTATTTCTATTACGAATCTACTGCATATATAATGTAGTAGACTCATAATGGAAAATGGTTAAGTCATGAATTGAACAGGCCTTTTTAACTCAGTGGTAGAGTAACGCCATGGTAAGGCGTAAGTCATCGGTTCAAATCCGATAAAGGGCTTTTTCATGAAACTCGATTGTTTGTCTTCGTTTTTCATCGGAGAATACAGATATTTTTGATAGTAAAAAAAAGGCAAACACCATTGTAATATTTATAATATAATGAGTTCTTATTATCAAAATTATAGTGACTAATTGAACTTAGTGGGTGGGGGTTCTACCCTGTAGTGACATAATAATCCTCTTTATATCTTATTATTTTGTATTTAAATAGTCCAGGAGACATAACATAAATATTCGAGATATCCAACCCCTATTTGTTAATCACAAACCAAAATATTCCGACTTCCCTATTGTTCCTACCAAACCTACCATAAAAATTATAACTAAAAAAAAGTAAGTGGACCTGACCCATTGAATCATGACTATATCGGCTATTCTGATATTTAAATTCGATATATATTAAATTGTAGAAAGCGGGTTTTTTATTTCCTTTTTTAGTTTATTAGATCACAAAAGACAAGAATTTGTCGATATTTATGATTTGATTTTCGTGTTAATGGGCGCTCTATAGGAATAAATCGCTATTCTTTTACGATACATTATAGTCTTTTCCGATACATATAATATATATAAAATATATTTATATAAAATATATTTTATTGTTTTGTTGTTTTGGTTCAGCTTGAACTCATGGATTTACCTAGGTCGGTTTATGAACCAATAGAAAATAAAAAAGAAGAATTCTTTTTTTTCGAAACCCATTGTATTCTAAAGGGCATGGAACGACGAATCGTCCATACATAATTAAACTATCGCATGCCCTGAAAATGAGATGACGTGTTCGGAAATGGTTGAAGTAGTTGAATAGGAGGATCACTATGACTATAGCTCTTGGTAAAATTGCCAAAGAAGAAAATGATTTGTTTGATATTATGGATGACTGGTTACGGAGGGACCGTTTCGTTTTTGTAGGCTGGTCCGGCCTATTGCTCTTTCCTTGTGCGTATTTCGCTTTAGGGGGTTGGTTCACAGGTACAACTTTTGTAACTTCATGGTATACCCATGGATTGGCCAGTTCCTATTTGGAAGGTTGTAATTTCTTAACTGCTGCGGTTTCTACCC